AAATGTCTCTTCTATTAAGAAGACCCCCCGGTCGTGAGGCTTATCCAGGAGATGTTTTTTATTTGCATTCACGACTTTTGGAAAGAGCTGCTAAATTAAGTTCTTATTTAGGTGAAGGAAGTATGACTGCTTTACCAATAGTTGAGACTCAATCTGGAGACGTTTCAGCTTATATTCCTACTAATGTAATTTCCATTACGGATGGACAAATATTTTTATCCGCCGATCTATTCAACGCTGGAATACGACCTGCTATTAATGTGGGTATTTCTGTTTCTAGAGTAGGATCTGCAGCTCAAATTAAAGCCATGAAACAAGTAGCCGGCAAATCAAAATTGGAACTAGCTCAATTCGCGGAATTAGAAGCCTTTGCACAATTTGCTTCTGATCTCGATAAAGCTACTCAGAATCAATTGGCAAGAGGTCAACGATTACGCGAATTACTCAAACAATCCCAAGCAGACCCTCTTCCGGTGGAAGAACAGGTAGTTACTATTTATACCGGAGCAAATGGCTATCTTGATCCGTTAGAAGTCGGACAGGTAAAAAAATTTCTCGTTCAATTACGTACCTACTTAAAAAAGAATAAACCTCAATTTCAAGAAATTATATCTTCTACCAAAACACTCACCAAGCAAGCAGAAGCTCTTTTGAAGGAAGTTATTCCGGAACAGATCGAACAGTTTCTACTTCAGGAACAAACATAAATTCATCACTCTTATTCTTAAAAAGAATAATAATTGAGAAATAGTTCTGATTTGAATCATTAAAAATGGGTTTCTTGGTATAGCCATAAAAAAATATATATATATAGATGTAAATAAATTGCGTCCAATAGGATTTGAACCTATACCAAAGGTTTAGAAGACCTCTGTCCTATCCATTAGACAATGGACGCTTTTCATTCCTAACTTTTCAAATTCTTTCTTTCTCTAGGATAAAATTTGATTACGATTACAAGGAAAATCCTTTAGGGAATAAAAAAAAAATAAGGATGCATACCAAACATAATAAGGAAAGGAATGTAGTAAGTATTGTATGTATTAAGCGGGTAGCGGGAATCGAACCCGCATCGTTAGCTTGGAAGGCTAGGGGTTATAGTCGACGTTTGTCGATTATTTTTAACGTCTCTAATTCAAAACCGAACATGAATTTTTGCTTTCATTCGGCTCCTTTATGGAAAATCGATGTATTCCCAGTCCCAGAGAAAAAATGATATCCATAACATCTATGTCAGCTTTTCTGTATGAATGCATCCAAAGCTACTCGCTTTCTAGATGATCCCTCTAGACGAGGGGGATCACATAAAATAAAATCCGTTTAGTCTAGTTACTTCGTTCCCTATTTCTACTCAACTCACAGGATCCTGAGGAAAAGAATTTGGTTTCCACCGAGCTGAAACAATACGCCGATGGTTTTAGTAAACCAAAACCATCATTTTATAGCTATGGGCTTCAATCTCCCCTTAAAAAAATTGAAGATCTAGTTACGATTGGAAATAAACTTTTGTATCTTCATCCATGGATCCTTTACTCATACTCATTCAATTGGAAGAGTTGATCCAATTCAAAAAAATTATGCTTCGCGATCCCATAATCCAATTTTGTCTTTATTAAATTTCTAATTGACTTTTGGATACAAATCGTGAGAAGTTATATTCTTCCTCAAATATGCCATTGAGAGGTACAAGGATCAAACCTTTTTAAGAAATAAAGTTTTTTTGTCGGAAACTGAAAGACCCCTTAACTATTTAAGGGGTTAATAGAACGAATCACACTTTTACCACTAAACTATACCCGCTACAATTTCATTATTGTATATGAATGGAGCCTTTGTCGAATAAAGGAGATGACCCTCAAACCAAGATAGCATCAGAATTATGAAAATTATAGCGTTAACATCTATTTCACCCCGCTAGAAACTTAAATTAAAGAAAAAAAAAAAAAGGCAAGGTGAAGAACAAAAAAAGACTCATTTAATTATAAATATGAAATTATAAATAAATATAAAATATATGTGTTTAATATTTGAATTTTTTTTTTTTTTTTTTAATTTAATTTTTAATATATGTATAATGTATGATATGTGTCTGTATTCTTAAATAATAAGAATTAAGAAATGACACTTCCATCATAGAATGAGAATGGAAATTGCCCGGCCAGTACTTAAGCGGGCCGGGATTTTTTCGTACAAAATAAAAAGTAAGGTAGTCTTTCTATTGGTGATATCTGTTTCAAATCATTATATAAATTGAATTGCTGATCTGATCAAAATTTTTTATATCGTATATTATCATCATAATATTTATATATATATTGAATTGATTGTTTTTTATATTTTTCTATTCTAAATTCTAATAAGAAAAGAAAGAAGATAAGGGGTTTTTGATCAATCTTTACTTCAACTTTACCTGTTATATCACATAAAACAATTTTCAATTTTTAGTTGGGAGAGATGGCTGAGTGGACTAAAGCGGCGGATTGCTAATCCGTTGTATGATTTTTATTTATACCGAGGGTTCGAATCCCTCTCTCTCCGCTATCCCTCATCACTGGATCCCTTGATTAAAATAGTTAATGGAATAAAGAATTATTAAAAAAAGCAAAGCTAAAAATGTCTTATGTTTATTCTTCACGTCCTGGATTGCGTCCTGGATCATTAGATAAGAATCCGAAGATGAAGAGAGAAACAAAGAATATCACTACTGTATAAACGAAGAGTTTGAGAGTAAGCATTACAAAATCTCCAAGATATCATTTTTTTTAGGGGAATAGATTACCCATTTTTTTCGTACCGCATACGCTATAATGAAGTGTGTGTTTTTTTTTTTTTTTTTTTTCAAAAAATCATGAATTTAGGAGAATATTGAAGATTTCATCGAAAACTTACAGCAGCTTGCCAAACAAAGGCTAAGAGAAAAAAGAATAGAGGTATGATAGGCATAATGTCTATGAGTGGATTGAAAAAAGCATAAGCCTCGGGCAATTTGGCGAAGAAAAAACTACTCGAACTCAAATAAGGGATAGAATTAAGACAGATACAGATTAAACTAAAGATATTAAGCATAACAAAAATTTCGTTCTTGTAGATTAGATAATTTAATTTTGATTGAGTCATTTTTATAATATAAGGTAAAAATGAAAAAGGCAGGCAAAAAAATCCTTCTTTATTCTTTGAACTATCCCAAATCAAAAACCCCTTTCAATTCTCAAACAAGAATACAAAGAATTATACTTTCATATAATATCTTAATTGAATTCAATGTAATGATCAATGAATTTTTTGATTCTATCTCTTCATGTATAGAAACCTAGCAACAATATATTACATACTAGAATTGACGAATAACCAATACTAATATAATATTAGTATTTATTAGTGTTGAATATAAATTTCAATGGGGCGTGGCCAAGCGGTAAGGCAACGGGTTTTGGTCCCGTTACTCGGAGGTTCGAATCCTTCCGTCCCAGACCCTTTCTGCTATAAAGGGCAGATTGGATCACATTGTTTCCAACATTAAACAGAAAATTGTTAAAGAGAACAATCTTTCGTTCTGAATTCTAAGAATGATTCTTAAGAATTTTTTTGTTTCTTACAAACAGAATCAAGTGTCAAATGCAGTTGGAAATAAAGATCTTTAATTTTTTAACTTAATTTTTATGATATAAATCTTTGCTTTGGTATTCGAAGAAGTGCAATAAATCTATATATTATCGATAAACTTTCCAACCTTCGTGGGTCATTGGAATAGTTTATTTGATTAAAAATAGATTTTATTCTGGAATTGGGAATTCATTAGAGCCCCTTTCTTTGAGGTTTTTAATTTATTTGTTCAAGAAAAAAAAGGGATTCTTCCTGAGTAAGACTTTTCCGTAAAGTAAGAAAAGTAAAATATTATTATATATTTAATATAGAGACTATTTATAGATATAATATAAAATAAAAACTATACGACCGGCGATATCATATCATAATATATAATAATATATACATATATCCGTTGATCCAATGATTATTCATGATTTCATATTGAATCAATTCCATATCAGTTTGAAATTAAATAAGAGAAATGTTATGGTAAAACTTCGTTTGAAACGATGTGGTAGAAAGCAACGTGCGACTTGAAGGACATGATTGACTGTGGATTCTTACATCCGCCATTTTCTATAAGAATGAAGATGCTCTTGGCTCGACATAGTTTGTTCTTTTTACTAGGAACCTAATTTGTGTTGGGTTCTAATCTAAATAAAAAGTACATGATGAAGCTCGAGCAGAAAGTATTGAGATTTATTAATCGGGGGGAAGAATCTAGGGTTAGTGACAATAAAAATCAATAAGTTGAACCAACTTTGTAAATATATCCTCTATAATATATATTTATAAATATATATTGATAAATTATATAAATTGAAAAGGGTTAAAATTCAAACAAGTTTGAAATAAAAAAGAAAATAAGTAATATTTGTCGGAATTCATAAAACTATATTCGATCAAAAGTGTATCACAAGGGAATTAATCTCTCTTATTTTTTTCTATAGAAAGAAATAAGAGAAAAAACAAAAGGTATGTTGCTGCCCTTTTGAAAGGAGTAAGGATCACCGAAGTAATGTCTAAACCCAATGATTTCACAAAACAAAAATAAAGGATTCCGGAACAAGGAAACACTATTTTCAATTGTCTCAACAATTGGATCAAAATGCGGAATAAAAATTGATTCGAGACAAACAAAAGAGGTTAGAGACGGCTCAAGAAATATCTAAGGATTTCCTCAGAATTACCCAACTTGAGTTATGAGTACGAATGAGATCTTTTTAACTTTCGTAAGGAAAGAGGAAGAAAAAACCACTTTAATCATAATTATTTATTCAGTATTTTATGGATATATTTGCCGTTATATACAGAAATTATAATCATTTTTTCTTGAGCCGTATGAGGATAAAACCTCCTATACGTTTCTAGGGGGGGCATTGTTTATCTACATCTATCCCGATGAGCCATCTATCGAATCGTTGCAATTGATGTTCGATCCCGAAGAGAAGGAAGAGATCTTCGGAAGATAGGTTTTTACGATCCAATAAAGAATCAAACCTATTCAAATGTTCCCGCTATTCTATATTTCCTTGAAAATGGCGCTCAACCCACAGTAACTGTTCATGATATTTTAAGGAAGACAGAATTATTTAAAGAAGGAATATTGGGTTAACTGTTAATTTAATTAAATTAAAAAAATTGAATAAAAAAGAGAGGGGACTAGCATCTATCTTTGTATAATTATTTCTCCATAATTTGTTTGCTCTTTTTTTTTGCTCACTTATTATTTTATTATTTATTGTTATTGTAGTAATTTAATTTACCGACAAAGACAGGGTCAATTTCTCGGTTATTGTACCTCTTTTGATTGAATCAACTCGATATTTTTCTCTACCCTGCCTTTATTTATTTTCGCATTCAAATTTATTTTTTTTTATTTATATTGTGCCAATCTAACACAAGGCCTTAATTTGATTTATTTAGAATTTTTTTCTCAGCATTCTATTCATATCATATTGACAATGGTGTACCGAACAAATATAATTTGATCATAGATAAATAAAATGGATCTGTTTATTCCTGCCTTATATTTATTTTTCCTTCGCTTTAGCCTTAGTCACCTTAGTCATAAGGATGTGTTTACTGAATTTACTGGTATACAAGACGTAAAAAAAAAAAAAAAAAATGGAATGGATCAAGAGAAAAATGGGTATAAGTTTTAATTATATATATTAGATATATCTATTGAGAATTTATTATTTTTTAATCCAATCCTACCTATTTTAGTGTATTGGTGTTTATAATTGATTAAAAAAATCTTTCTTTTAAATTTGATTTGTTGCTAGTTCAATCTTTTATTTTGGCGGGATGGGATCAATTTTTTTTTTTTATCGTATCTACAATCCGGGTTGCTAACTCAACGGTAGAGTACTCGGCTTTTAAGTGCGACTATGATCTTTTACACATTTGGATGAAGCAACGAATTCGTCCAGACTATTGGTAGAGTCTATATAAGACCACGACTGATCTTAAAAGGTAATGAAGGAAAAAACAGCATGTCGTAATAATTGTTTTTATTTTTGGAAGGAGACAAAAGAAATTTAGAAAAAACAGCATGTCGTAATAATTGTTTTTATTTTTGGAAGGAGACAAAAGAAATTTACAGTTGGGTCTAGTGAATAAATGGATATCGTCTTTTAGCCCTAATTTTGGTAAAATAAAAAGCAACGAGCTTATATTCTTAAAATTGGAATAATTACCCGATCTAATTTGGATGTTAAAAAGAGATTAGTGCCAGTGCAGAAAAAGGTTTTTATGCGAGTGAATCATTGATTATTTTTTATTTTTTTATGAAAAAAAATCCTAACTATTCTCTTTGGAGACGGATGTGTAGAAGAAACAGTATACTGATAAAGTAAAGAGAATCTAATTTTTTCCAAAATCAAAAGAGCGATCAGGTTGCAAAAATAAAGGATTTTTTACTCTCTTGTAATTTTAACAAAGGATAAAACCTATTGTATAGAAAAGGAGAGGAAAAGGATCCTGTTGATTGGATTCTAGGTCTCCGGGGTCTATCTTTATTTCTTAACTATATATACTGTAATTATATACCCTGTTCGGACCATATTGCACTATGTATCATTCACTATGTATAATTTGATAACCCAAGAAATGCCTCCTGTCTTGTGTCTCTGTTTCAAGTAGAAAAATGTAAATGGAAGAATTACAAGGGTATTTAAAAAAAGATAGATCTCCGCAACAACACTTCCTATATCCGCTTCTCTTGCAGGAGTATATTTACACACTTGCTCATGATGATAGTTTAAATGGTTCGATTTTTTACGAACCTATCGAATTTATTGGTTATAACAATAAATTGAGTTTAGTACTTGTAAAACGTTTAATTATTCGAATGTATCAACAGAATTTTTTGATTGATTTGGTTAATGATTCTAATCAAAATAGATTCGGTGGACACACCAATTATTTTGATTCTCATTTTTTTTATTCTCAAATGGTATCAAAGGGTTTTTCAGTCATTGTGGAAATTCCATTCTCGCTACGATTAGTATCTTCCTCCGAAGAAAAAGAAATACCAAAATCTCAGAATTTAGGATCTATTCATTCAATATTTCCTTTTTTAGAGGACAAATTATCTCATTTAAATAATGTTTCAGATATACTAATACCCCATCCTATCCATTTTGAAATTTTGGTTCAAATCCTTCAATGCTGGATTCAAGATATTCCCTCTTTACATTTATTGCGATTCTTTCTACATAAATATCAGAATCTGAATAAAACTATTCAGAGTAATAAAACTATTTATGTTTTTTCAAAAGAAAATAAAAGACTATTTTGGTTCCTGTACAATTCTTATGTATCTGAATGCGAATTTTTATTAGTTTTTTTTCATAAACAATCCTGTTATTTACGATCAACATCTTCTGGAGCCTTTCTTGAACGTTC